AATAAGGTGCCTGATTAAAGGGCTATCTTGATAGGATAGATTATGTAGTAAAATACTCTTATTATATATTTTAGAATCAAACTAAACCTAAAGAAATCAAAATTCTTTGTGCATCATACACCAATATATAAAAAAAAGATAAGCTAAATTAAGCTAGTAGGTTCATACCCTATTTATAGAAGTAAAATCTTCTTCTTTTTAATGTTCAATTTTACCCAACTAATATTTTTGATAATATTAATTTTAAGTTCATTAATTACAATTAGAGCAACAAGATGAATTGGTATATGAATAGGTATAGAAATAAATCTTATAGCATTTATTCCTTTAATTTCCAAAAGTAAAAACAAAAAATCATCACAAGCCATAATTACATATTTTTTAATTCAAAGAATCAGTAGAATTACTTTTTTATTCTCTGTCTTAATTAGAAAATTTATTATAATTAGACCTAATTTTATAAATGATGCTGCAAACTTATTATTAATAATTAGTTTACTAATTAAATTAGGAGCTGCCCCATTTCATATATGATTACCAGAAATAATAACTAATTTAAATTGAATAGAAATTTTTATCTTGTCAACATGACAAAAAATAGCTCCTATATATGTATTAAGAAATATCTTTAATTCTAAATTAATTATTAGAGTAATATTATCAGCTATTATTGGAGCAATCGGAGGAATTAATACTTCATCAATACGAAAAATTATAGCTTATTCATCAATTAATCATATAAGATGAATCTTAATTATTATAATATCTCAATCCCAATGATATAGATATTTAATATTATATTCAATTATAATATTAATTGTATGTTCAACATTTTATCAAAATAATTTCTTATTTATAAATCAAGTTATAAATAATGAATCAACAATAACAAAATTAACAATTTCATCAATAATATTAAGAATAGGAGGTATACCTCCATTCATTGGATTTCTACCAAAATGAATTGCCCTACAATCTATAATTAATAATCAAATATTAATTATTATAATTATTATAATTATAATATCTATATTAACCCTATTTTACTATATACGAATAATAAGAAGAATAATACTATTTTATTCTACCTCCTATAAATGAATATATAAAAATAAAAATATAAATAATTATATATTATTAATTTTAAATTTAAATTTACCAATATTTTCAATTTTAAGCTTTTTTTAAAGCTTTAAGTTAATTTAAAACTATTAACCTTCAAAGTTAAAATTATAATATTTATAAGCTTTAATTGTATACTTAGGCCTCAGTTTAAAACTACTTCAGATTTGCAATCTAATATCATATAATTGACTATAAAGCCTTTTGATAGGAGAGTAATAACCTCATATATAAATTTACAATTTATAACCTAAACTTCAGCCATCCTATCTTGAATAAATGAATATTTTCTACTAATCATAAAGATATTGGAACATTATATTTTATTTTTGGAATATGAGCTGGTATAATTGGTTCATCAATAAGATGAATTATTCGTATTGAATTAGGACAACCAGGCACATTTATTGATAATGATCAAATTTATAATGTAATTGTAACAGCACATGCATTTATTATAATTTTCTTTATAGTTATACCAATTATAATTGGAGGATTTGGAAATTGATTAGTACCCTTAATAATTGGAGCCCCAGATATGGCTTTCCCACGAATAAACAATATAAGATTCTGATTGTTACCCCCATCATTAACATTACTATTAATAAGTAGTATAGTAGAAATAGGAGTAGGAACAGGATGAACAGTATATCCTCCATTATCCAATGCTATATTCCACAGAGGGGCTCCTGTAGATATAGCAATTTTTTCATTACATTTAGCAGGTATTTCTTCAATTTTAGGAGCAATTAATTTTATTTCCACAATTATTAATATACGATCAACAGGAATAACACCTGAAAAAACACCATTATTTGTATGATCAGTAGGTATTACAGCATTATTACTTCTATTATCACTACCAGTATTAGCAGGAGCAATTACAATATTATTAACTGATCGAAATTTTAATACATCATTCTTTGATCCTACAGGAGGAGGAGATCCAATTTTATATCAACATTTATTCTGATTTTTCGGACACCCAGAAGTTTATATTTTAATTTTACCAGGATTTGGATTAATTTCCCATATTATTAGACAGGAAAGAGGTAAAATTGAGGCATTTGGAGTACTAGGAATAATTTATGCCATGATAGCAATTGGAATTCTAGGATTTATTGTATGAGCGCATCATATATTTACAGTAGGAATAGACGTTGATACACGAGCCTATTTCACATCAGCTACAATAATTATTGCCGTACCAACAGGTATTAAAATTTTCAGATGATTAGCTACATTGCATGGAGTAAAGCTTTCATACTCACCAAGAATAATATGAGCCTTAGGATTTGTATTTTTATTTACAATTGGAGGATTAACAGGAGTAATTTTAGCTAATTCATCAATTGATATTGTATTACACGATACATATTATGTAGTAGCCCATTTCCACTATGTACTATCTATAGGAGCTGTATTTGCTATTATAGGAAGTTTTATTCAATGATACCCGCTATTTACTGGACTATCTATAAAAAGTAAATGATTAAAAATTCAATTCATAGTTATATTTATAGGGGTTAATATAACATTTTTCCCTCAACACTTTTTAGGCTTAAGAGGAATACCACGACGATATTCAGATTATCCAGACTTTTATTCAGCATGAAATATTATTTCATCAATTGGATCAACTATATCTATAATTAGAATTATTATATTTATCATAATTATTTGAGAAAGAATTGTAGCTAAACGAATTATTTTATTTAGTAATAATTTAACTTCAAGAATTGAATGAATACAAAAAACTCCACCAGCAGAACATTCATATAATGAACTACCCATATTAACATCATTCTAATATGGCAGAATAGTGCAATGAATTTAAACTTCATATATAAAGATAAATCTTTTATTAGAAATATCTACATGATTAAATATTAAGCTACAAGATGCGGGATCTCCTATAATAGAACAATTAACATTTTTCCACGACCATACAGTAATAATTTTATTAATAATTACCATCATAGTATCTTATATTATAATATCAATAACAAGAAATAAATTAATTAATCGATTTCTTTTAGAAGAACAAATAATTGAATTTATCTGAACATTAATACCAGCAATTATTCTAATATTTATTGCCTTACCCTCACTACACATTTTATATTTAATTGATGAAATTAATAACCCTAGAATAACACTAAAAGTTATTGGCCATCAATGGTATTGAAGATATGAATATTCAGATTTCAAAAATATTGAATTTGATTCATATATAAAACCAACAAATGAATTAAATAATAATGAGTTTCGTTTATTAGAAGTTGATAACCGAGTAATTTTACCATTCAATAAGCAAATCCGAGTATTAGTAACAGCAGCAGATGTTTTACATTCATGAGCTGTACCATCTTTAGGTATTAAAATTGATGCAACACCAGGTCGATTAAATCAAGGAAGAATCAAAATTAATCGGCCAGGAATTATATTTGGGCAATGTTCAGAAATTTGTGGAGCTAACCACAGATTTATACCTATTGTAATTGAAAGAGTCCCAATAATAAACTTCTTAAAATGAATCAATAAATCATTAAGTAACTAAAAAGTTATAGTATTGGTCTCTTAAACCAAATTATGGTAATTAACAACTACCCTTAATGATTAATAGATTAGTTTAAAATAAAACATTAATTTGTCAAATTAAAAATATTAATTAATATCTATTTATACCTCAAATATCACCAATATGATGAGAAATTTTATTTATTATCTTTAATTTAACATTAATTATAATAAACATTATAATTTATTGACAAAAAACTCCAAATCATAAAAGAGAATTAATAATAATTAAAAAGAATTTAATAAACTGAAAATGATAACTAATTTATTTTCAACATTTGATCCTGCAACAAGAATAAATTTATCAATAAATTGAATTAGATCAATTATATTTATAATTATAATACCAATAACATTTTGAATGTTACCTAACCGAATTAATATTTTAATAATAACCATTATAATAAAAATATATAATGAATTTAAAATATTAATAGGAAAAAATTCAATAGGTATAAAATTAATAATAATTTCATTATTTTTCTTAATTTTAATAAATAATACACTAGGACTTATACCATATGTATTTACAAGTACTAGACATTTAACATTTACATTATCAATAGCACTACCTAGATGATTATCATTAATATTATTCGGGTGGATTAATAAAACAAATTATATATTTGCACATATAATTCCCACAGGAACACCTAATATATTAATACCATTCATAGTAATTATTGAAACAATTAGAAATTTAATCCGACCAGGATCATTAGCCGTACGATTAACAGCAAATATAATTGCCGGACATTTATTAATAAGACTATTAGGTAATAATGCTACAAACTCAATTATATTACCCATTATTGTTATAATTCAAATTTTATTAATAATATTTGAAGCAGCAGTAGCTATAATTCAAGCTTATGTTTTTTCAGTATTAAGAACATTATATTCTAGAGAAATTATATAATGAAAATAATTAATAATCACCCATATCACCTTGTAGACAATAGACCTTGACCCTTAACAGGATCAATTGGAGCTATAACAACAACATCAGGAATAGTATTATGAATACACAAAAATGAAACGTACTTAATGATATTAGGAATAATAATTAATTTATTAACTATATATCAATGATGACGAGATATTGTACGAGAAGGAACCTATCAAGGTAAACATACATCTAAAGTAGTCAAAGGATTAAAATTAGGGATAATTTTATTCATCACATCAGAAGTATTTTTCTTTATTTCATTCTTCTGAGGATTTTTTCATAGTAGACTAGCCCCAACCATTGAAATTGGAATAACATGACCACCAAAAGGAATTAAAACATTTAATCCAATAGAAATCCCACTATTGAATACAATAATTTTATTATCTTCAGGTTTATCAGTTACATGAGCTCATCATAGAATTATAAATAATATACATAGTCAAACAAAATATGGGTTAATAATAACTGTAATTCTAGGAGTATTATTTACTATTTTACAAGCATATGAGTATAAAGAAGCCAGATTCTGTATTAGAGACTCAGTATATGGGTCTGCATTCTTTATATCAACAGGATTTCACGGAATTCATGTAATTATTGGAACAATTTTCCTAGGGATTTGTTTAATCCGGCATATAAAATTTCATTTTTCATATATACACCACTTTGGATTTGAAGCAGCAACATGATATTGACACTTCGTAGATGTAGTATGAATTTTCTTATATATCACAATTTACTGATGAGGTAGTTAACTTCTTTAGTATAAATAATATATTTGACTTCCAATCAAAAGATCTTAATAAAGAAGAAGTAATAATTAAAATTTTAATTTCATTAACATTAGCAATAATTATTTCTATAAGATTAATAATTATATGCACTATCATTTCAAAAACTATATCAATAGATCGAGAAAAAATATCACCCTTTGAATGTGGATTTGACCCAAAATCATCAGCACGAATACCTTTTTCAATTCAATTCTTCTTAATTGCAGTATTATTTCTAATTTTTGACATTGAAATTGCAATTATTATACCAATAATAATTACAATAAAAACAAGAAATTTAATAATATGAACAATAACCATCTCAATATTTATTATTACATTAACATTAGGTTTATATTATGAATGAAAAACAAATATACTTGAATGATCTAAATGGGGATATAGTTAAAAATAACATCTAATTTGCAATTAGGAGGTACTGTATAGTTATTCTCGCAAGTAATGAAGTAAAATTTTACATTTAGTTTCGACCTAAAATTAAGAGCTTTAAGCTCCTTACTTAAAATTAATTGAAGCCAAAGTTTGAGGCCTCCCATTGTTAATGGGAAAAATGATTTTAATCCAATTAAAGGGGAACAAGCTATAAAAGAAGCTGCTAACTATCTTTTAGAGCGGTTAAAATCCGTTCGTCCCCTACTTATATAGTTTAACTTAAAACTCTTCATTTTCAATGAAAAGATAGACCAATCTTATAAGTATACTTGGAGGATAAATTATCCATTTTAATATCTTCAATATTAAGCTTTAAAATTAAGCTATCCAAGTTAAATAAAAATAAATCCAACAATAAGAACAACAAAAATTAGAGAAAAAATCTTTAAATTATTATTCTGGATTATATATAAAAATTTTCCCCAGAAAATAATTAATAAACAAAGTATCTTTGAAATTAAATATTCACCTCAACCAGAATCAATTAATAAATAATAAGAAGAAGAAATATTAAAACCCTTAGAATAAATTATATAAGTTCTAAAAGAAGGCAAAAACCATATTCTACCAAAAAAAGAAACTATAAAATTATAATTTAAAAAATAAAAAGAAGAATAATAATATAAATAAGAGATTTCAAAGCCCATAATAAATCCAACTATAACAAATAAAAGAGGTATAATTTTTAATAATAAAGGCATAAAAATTAAATTAGGTCAAGGAAAAATTAATCAACAAAGAATTCTACCCTTAATTACACCTATAAAAGATAAAAAAATCATAGAATTAATTATATTTTTATCTTCAATGTATAATCCATAACTAGATAATCCCACATAATTAAATAATACATAATATATTAAACGAACACTATAACAAACAGTTAAACCAATAGATAAGTAAAAAATAATATAAATATAAATATTAAATATATTTATAGTCATAAGTTCCAAAACCAAATCCTTTCTATAAAAACCAGAAAGGAACGGTAATCCGCATAAAGAAAAATTAGAAATTCCAAAACAAGAAATAGTAAAAGGTAAGATATTAACCAACCCTCCCATAAAACGGATATCTTGAACATCATTAACACAATGGATAATTAAACCCGCACATAAAAATAGTAAAGCTTTAAAAAAAGCATGAGTTAATAAATGAAAGTAAGAAACAGTAGGAAAACCCATAAATAGAATTCTAATTATTAAACCTAATTGACTAAGAGTAGAAAGAGCAATAATTTTTTTAATATCATATTCAAATACAGCCCCTAAACCAGATATAAATATTGTTAATACAGAAATAAATAAAAATAAAGATATGTCGTAATAAGTAAATAAATAATTAAAACGAATCATTAAATATACACCAGCAGTAACTAAAGTAGAAGAATGAACTAAGGCAGAAACTGGAGTAGGTGCAGCCATAGCTGCAGGCAATCAAGAAGAAAAAGGCAATTGAGCACTTTTAGTAAAAGAAGCCATAACAACTATAAAAATTAAATAAGAACCTAAAAGATAATTATAAAAATTATGATACATAAAATATCATCTCCCATCATTAAATATTAAACCCACTCCCAATAAAATAGCTACATCACCCAAACGATTAGTCAAAATAGTTAACATACCAGCATTATAAGAACCAAAATTCTGATAATAAATAACTAAGCAGTAAGATACTAAGCCCAAACCATCTCAACCTAATAAAATTCTAATTAAATTAGGACTGATAATTATTAAACATATTGAAATAATAAACAAAACAACAAGAAACATAAAACGCAATTTATTATTATCATTTAATATATAAGAACCTCTATAAAATAAAACCATAGAAGAAATAAATATAACTCTACCAATAAACAAAAAAGATATTCAATCTAGTAGTAAAGTTATAACCACCGAACAAGAATTTAAAGTAAAAATTTCTCAGTCAATTAAAATTCTATAATCAAAAAAAAGAAAAAAAATACCTAATAAATAAACAAATATACCTAACAAAAGTAAAAAAAACGATCAAATTCTATAATAGAATAAAATAACCCAAGGCAATATTTGCACCAACAAATCCACAAATTGTTGTTCTAAAATTAAACTACTTAAGTAATAAATAATGAAAGAACATTCAATAATGGAAATCTCATCCCTTAAGAAAAAAAAAAGGGATGAGAATTAAGTAATAAAAGAATTACACCTTAAAAATAAAATATTTAAAGGGAATCAATGAAAAATTAAAATTAGATATTCACGAATTCTACCATATCTCTCATAATTTAAACCTCCATATATATTACCGTGCTGAGTAATTGAATATAAATAAATTCTATATATACAACTAAATAAAGAAGATAAAGCCAAAAATAATATTGTTCTCTTTCTTCAAGCCATCAATCTATTAATTAATATCACTTCACCCAATAAATTTAAAGATGGGGGAGAAGATATATTATTAATAGAAAATAAAAATCAAAATATAGATATTCTAGGTATAAAAGTTAAAAATCCCTTATTAATTAAAAATCTTCGTCTATGAGTACGTTCATATATTATATTAGCTAATCTAAATAAACCAGAAGAACATAAACCATGACCCAACATTAAAATAAATGAACCTCAGAATCCATATAAATTACATGTTATAATACCACCAATAACTAAAGCTATATGCGAAACAGAAGAATAAGCAATTATTGATTTAATATCAACTTGGCATAAACAAAGAAGACCAATAATTGCAGAACCTAATATACTAATTGAAATTCAAATATAATTATATATAATATAATTAGATATAAAATAAAATACTCGATATAAACCATATCCTCCCAACTTTAACAAAACCCCTGCTAAAATTATTGAACCAGAAACAGGTGCCTCAACATGAGCCCTAGGCAATCAAAAATGAACAAAAAATATTGGTATTTTAAATAAAAAAGCCAAAATTAAAGAAATATAAATATAAAAATTTATATTTAGATTAATTAAAAAATAAAATGTAGTAAAATTAAATCTATAAATATAAAAGATTCTAATCAGTATAGGGAAAGAAGCAAATAAAGTATAAAAAATTAAATATACCCCGGCTATTAAACGTTCAGGTTGATATCCTCAACCTAAAATTAAAAATAAAATAGGAATTATTCTAGATTCAAATCAAATATAAAATATAAATAAATTTGTACAAGAAAAGGATAAAACCAAAAATATAATTAATATAATATTTATAAATAGAAACTCTTTAGTATTTAATATATAAATCTTAATTTTATATCTAGATATAATTATTAAAAATACAACTCATAAAGTTAAAATAATTATTCAATAAGAAAAAACATCCATACCATAGTTATAACTTAAATTATTAAAAATATAATCAAAGTTTATTATAATAATTATAAAAGTTAAAAGTATAATTGAAAATATTATTAATCATCAATTTAAACAAAGTGGGATCAAAAAAAAAGTAAATAATAAAATTTTTATCATGATAAAATAGATAAGCTAGTTAATAAGTCATTACCATGACTACGAATTATATTAACTAAAACAGATAAACCTAATGAACCCTCACAAACAGAAAAAATTAAAAAAATTAGTATGTAGTAAAGTTCACAATTGAAATTTATCAAAAACATAAAAAATAAATAAAATAATAATAATATTAAATATTCAAGTCTAAATAATGTAATTAATAAATGAGACCGTACTGAGCAAAATACATAAACCCCTCTAATAAATATAAAAGTAAATTCCAAAAACAATAAGTTTTAATAGTTTAAAATAAAACAATGATTTTGTAAATCATAAATAGGATAACCTTTAAAACATCAGTGAAAGATAATTTATCCACCTTTAATCTCCAAAATTAATATTCTAAGTTAAACTACCCACTGAAATTAATATATTTATATGAGTTATATTAAATTTATCCCTAGTATTTATATGAGTAAAACATCCACTATCTATAGTAATAGTTATTATATTACAAACTATAACTATTTCAGTAATAACAGGAATAGTATTAAGATCATTTTGATTTTCATACATTATTATAATAATTATAATAAGAGGTATATTAGTTTTATTTGTTTATATAGCAAGAATCGCCTCAAATGAAAAGTTTAAGATATCAATTATCTTATTAATTCTAGTAATTTTAAATTTACCTATTGTTTTATTTGTCAACTATGATAATGAAATAATAAATATAAATAAAACAACTACCCTAAATATAATTCTCAATAACTTATTTAGAGGAGCAACTATAATTATTACTATAATTATAGTTGTATATTTATTATACACAATAATTACAGTATCAAAAATTGTAAGCATCAATGAAGGACCTTTACGAATCAAAAAGTAATGAATAAATCAACACGAAAAACTCATCCAATTATAAAAATTATTAATAGATCCCTTATTGACTTACCATCCCCTTCTAATATTTCACTATGATGAAATTTTGGATCATTACTAGGGATATGTTTAATAATTCAAATTATTACTGGCATCTTTTTAGCCATACATTACACAGCCAATATTGAAATAGCATTTAATAGAATTATTCACATTACACGAGATGTTAATAATGGGTGATTAATACGTAATACCCATGCCAATGGCGCATCATTATTCTTCATTTGTATTTATTTGCATATTGGACGAGGAATATATTATGGATCATACAAGTTAGTAGAAACATGATCAGTAGGAATTATTATATTATTTTTAACTATAGGAACTGCATTTTTAGGGTATGTATTACCTTGAGGCCAAATATCATTATGAGGAGCAACAGTAATTACTAACTTATTATCAGCAATTCCATACATTGGTAATGAACTAGTAAAATGATTATGAGGAGGGTTCTCAGTTGATAATGCAACCCTAACTCGATTTTTTACCCTACATTTCTTAATACCATTCATTTTATCAGCAATAACAATTATTCATCTATTATTTTTACATCAATCAGGAAGAAATAACCCTATAGGGATTAATTCAAATTATGATAAAGTACCCTTTCATCCATATTTTTCAATTAAAGATATTATAGGGATAATATTTACATTAACATTATTTTCAATATTAATTTTAATAGAACCACGACTATTAGGAGATCCTGAAAATTATATTATAGCTAATCCACTAGTAACCCCAATTCATATTCAACCTGAATGATATTTCCTATTTGCTTATGCAATTTTACGATCAATCCCTAATAAATTAGGAGGAGTAATTGCAATAATAATATCAATTGCTATTATTGCAATCTTACCTATAACTAATAAAAGTAAATTTCAAGGTAATTCATTCTATCCAATTAATAAAATTTTATTTTGGCTATTCATCAATAATATAATTTTATTAACATGAATTGGAGCTCGACCAGCAGAAGAACCATTTATTTTAACAGGTCAAATCTTAACTATAACATACTTTAGATATTTTATTATTAATCCTATTACATTAAAACTTTGAGATAAAATTAATTAGCTAATTAAACTTTAGATAAGTATATACCTTGAAAGTATAAAATAATGGTTAAATTCCATTATTAGCTTCACTCAATTTAATGAAATATACCCCTAATGTAATACATAGAAAAGTTGAAAAAAACAAAAAGTAATTTAAAGAAATTGGTAAAAAAAATTTCCATGTTAAATTTATAAGCTTATCATAACGAAACCGAGGTAATGTACCTCGAACTCAGATAAATCAAAAAACTATTAAAGTAACCTTTATAAAAAATAATAATGAATAATCACAACCTAAAAATATAATTGTAGTAATTAATCTTATAAAAATAATATTTATATATTCAGATAAAAAGATAAATGAAAAACCAGCACCTCTATATTCAATATTGAACCCTCTAACTAATTCAGTTTCACCCTCAGCAAAATCAAAAGGTGAACGATTAACTTCAGCCAAACATGAAGATAATCAACAATAAAATAAAGGTAAAGAAAAAAAAATAAATCAATAATTTTGATATAAATTGAAATTTAAAAAATCAAAACTATAAATAAATAAAAAAAAACATATCATAATTAAAGCTATTCTTACTTCATAAGAAATAGTTTGAGCAACAGCACGAAGACAACCAAGAAGAGAGTACTTTCTATTAGATGACCAACCAGAAAATATTACCCCATAAACACCTATACCTCTACAAACTAAAAAAAATAAAAATCCATAATTAAAAGAATAAACATTAAAAGAATATGGAAAAAGTGTTCATAACAAAAAAGATAAAATTAATATAAAAACAGGAGAAAAATAATAAATAATAAAATTTGATATATAAGGATATGTTTGCTCCCTAAAAAATAACTTTAAACCATCCGAAAAAGGTTGTAATAGACCTATAAAACCAACCTTATTAGGACCTTTACGCAATTGAATATAACCTAAAACCCTTCGTTCTAATAAAGTAACAAAACCAACAGAAATTAATACCAAAATAAGTATAATTAAATAAATTAATAAAAAAATTACTATTTATAGTTATAACTATATTAATAAATTCTAAATTTACCGCACTAATCTGCCAAAATAGTTTAATATAAATCAAATATAAATAAATATTATTAATATTCGGTCCTTTCGTACTAGAATATCAAGATTAATTGTAGATAGAAACCAACCTGGCTCACGCCGGTCTGAACTCAGATCATGTAAAGATTTAAAGGTCGAACAGACCTAATATATTCAGCTTCTACACCAAAAATTAACTTTAATCCAACATCGAGGTCGCAAACTCCTTTATCGATAAGAACTCTCAAAAAAAATTACGCTGTTATCCCTAAGGTAATTTAATCTTTTATTCCCTAAAAAAGGATCAATAATAAAACAATAATTAATGAATAAATTATAAATAAAAGTTAATAAAATTTCATAATCACCCCAATCAAATTATTAAATTAAAAAATTTAATCAACAGATTAATTTAAAATCCATTAATTTAATAATAAAATTCTATAGGGTCTTCTCGTCCCACAAAAACATTTTAGCTTTTTAACTAAAATATTAAATTAATAAAAATTAAGTAAAGAAAGTTTATCCCTCGTCCAACCATTCATACAAGCCTCCAATTAAGAGACAAATGATTATGCTACCTTTGCACAGTCAGTATACTGCGGCTATTTAATTTGTTAATCATTGAGCAGGCTAGACTTAAAATTAATTTCTATAAGACATGTTTTTGTTAAACAGGCGAAGATAAAATTTGCCGAATTACTATACTTAAATAATAAAAACTACTAATTCTATCATTATAACTATTAATAAAAAATTAAATAATAATACTTAATAATAAAAATAAAAGACTTAAAATAAATAAATAATTAGTGTAAACTATAATGAAATTTTAGATGGCTGTTATCAAGCCTACAAAAACTAATTGAAATAAAATCCTTATAAAGAAAATTATAGAGCTAATCCCCCACAATTTTTAATTATTATATTAAAATTAATAAAAATAAAAATTAACATAATAATTATGAATTAAATTCATTTCTTAAGCAACCAGATATATTAAAATTGAATAGCATATAACCCCCATCTTTAAATTATAAATAATTTTATCATAATAAGAAACATTTAAAGATAACTCTTATAATTTCGGGAATTAATATATACATATTAATTAATTAATAAACCCTGATACAAAAGGTACTAATAAAAATTATACTTCATAAAATTAAATTCACAGTCCCCCACAGTAAAATCATCTATAATTAAAAATAAATATTTCTGTAAAAAAAATACTAAATAAAAAGTTATTTCAATTAAAATAATAATTAATATAAAAATAAAAAACTTAATTTTCAAGCCAGAATGAATTGCACAAACAATGTATTATTGTAAATAATACAACCTCTTAAGGTATAACTTGCTAAATATTCCAACCTCATCTTCCGATAAAATTACTTTGTTACGACTTATCCCATTTTAAAGATGAGAGTGACGGGCGATATGTACATAATTTAGAGCCAAAATCAAGCTAATTATATAATTAACATTACTTTCAAATCCTATTTCATAAAAAATACAAATCAAATAATTCAATAAATAAACGTTAAATGTAACCCATTTCAATCTTTAATAAAGCTGCACCTTGACTTGACATTAATTACATAATAATATAAGAAAATACCCTAATAAGATATTCAATGACAGAGGTATACAAACAAAATTAAAGTAAAATAAAACGTGGATTATCAATTACAGAACAGGTTCCTCTGAAAAGATTAAATTACCGCCAAACCCTTTTATTTTAAAGATATAACTAATAATAATAAGATTTAAATAAATTACAACTGAAATAATAGGGTATCTAATCCTAGTTTATAAATCAGCTTTAATATAATCCATAACCAAAACTAATAAATAAAATTAAAATTTCACCTAAAAATAACAAAAATAAATTCAAAACAACAAAAATTAATAAAAATCTATATATTTAACTTGAAACAGAAGTATAACCGCACATGCTGGCACAACTTTTTGCATTCCTAAATAATTAACTGAATCTAAGATTCCTTAAATAACAAAACTAAAAACTGCTAATAATTATTAATCATTTAGATAAATAATACCACACAAAAATTTACATATAATTATTAAAAATAAAGCTAATTTATTGATAACAGAGTTAATTATATTTACCAGATCACAACTCTCAATA